TTTTCATCTAAGACGAAAAAAAGTCAATAGATTTAAAGATCTTCTAGTGAATCAAAATCAGTTTCAAAATAGTTTTCTATAGTCACGATTATATTTTTTACATCGTCTAGGCCAAAATATTCAATTTTCATAAGATCTTCATACCTCATATTCAACAGGTCAAATAATTTATCTATATTGGCCTTTTTGAGACCATTATAGACTTTGGGAGTAAATTCGAATTGATCAACAAAAATCGATTTCATTGCTAGTTTTATTTTCTTTTGTCTGATCCTTTCCCATCTATGCTGAAAAGTAAAAGAGTATAAAGAAACCAAGTGGTCTTCGTTAGTAAATTTGTTGTCTTCTTCTTCGTTGACACGTAAAGGAGCCGTCAATAATTTAGCCAACTTCTGGGAAGTTATACTAAGTGCTTCTACCGGAGTCAAACTCCCATTTGTCCATATTTCAAGAAAGAGCATCTCTTTTTTTTCATTCTCTCTTGTATAGGAATGAACACTATAATTCACATTTAGAATAGGCGAGAATGTATCACCTATAGGATAACTTCCTTCTTGAAGGGTATACGGTATTGCCTTGCCAAACGCTCTCTTCTTCTCGACTATTAAGTCAATATATAAACTAATTGGTTTTGTCAATGTAGCTACATATTGGGTATTATCAACGACCTCTATACCAACATGATTAAAAAGAATATCTTTAGCAGTTACAATTGTAGAACCCTTGACACGAACGCGCCCTTTGAAAAAATTAGGTGGATTATCCATCAGTTGGTTACTTCTCAATACAATTTTTTTCAAATTCATTACAATATCATAGACCGGCTCTTTGACACCCCATATACTAGAATATTCATGGGGTACGTCCAGCAATTTTACATACGTGATACATGTTCCTTCTAGTTCTGCTAGTAAAGCTTTTCTCATCACAGTGCCTATTAACTCAGCCTGGCCTACCAAAAGTGGAGCCAGATAAAAGCGTCCATAATGAAGACGTGCATTGTCTTCTCTTAATTCAGCACACTTCCACTGTGTTTCCCGAGTAGATACTCGTACTATTTCGTATATCATACGTTGAATTCCTCCTTTTTGAGTAGAAAAATAAATTAGTTTGCTCTTTAGAAAAGCAATTAGTTTGCTCGTTAAATACGTCTTTTTTTCGGGGGTCTACAGCCATTATGTGCCATAGGCGTTACATCCCGTATAAAAAAGCATCGTATACCACTTTGACGAATAACTCGTAATGCTGCGTCTCTTCCGAGACCGGGACCTTTTATCACGACTCCTGCTCGTTGCATACCGTGATCTATTACTGGACCAATAGCATCTTCTGTTGCAGTTCGAGCGGCAAAAGGTGTCCCTTTTCTCGTACCCTTGAATCCACAAGTACCGGCCGAGGACCAGGAAACCACCCGACCCCGTAGATCTGTAACCGTGACAATGATATTATGGAAACTCGCTTGAACATGAATAACTCCCTTTGGTATTCTACCTACAATCTTACGTAAACTAATACGTACATTCCTGCGTGAACCAATACGTACATTCCTGCGTGAACCAATACGTACATTCCTACGTGAACCAGTTCTCGGTATAGCTTTTGGCATATTGTATCATCTCATAAATATGAGTCAGAAATATATGGATATATCCATTTCATGTCAAAACAGATTCCTTATTTGTACATTGAGCCTTTTAGCGTGTCTGATTATACTTGTCTTTGTTTATGTCTCGGGTTGGAACAAATTATTCTAAGGCGCCCCCGCCTACGGATTAGTCGACATTTTTGACAAATTTTTCGAACGGAAGCTCTTATTTTCATATTTGTCATTCCTTATCTTAATTCTGAATCTACTTCTTGGTAGAAAATAAGTTTCTTGAAATTTTGCATCTCGAATCGTATTGAATAAAAACCAGCTAATCTTTCGAATCCTCGTTTTCGTTGTCGTTGTCGAGTCGAGAAATTATACGTCCTCTGGTTGAATCATAACGACTTATTTCAATTTTGACTTTGTCTCCTGGCAGTATTCTTATAGAACTTTGACGAATCTTTCCTGAAACATAACCTAGAACCAGATCTTCATTATCTAACCGAACCCGGAACATGCCATTGGGAAGCGATTCAGTAATTAAACCTTCGTGAATCCATTTTTGTTCTGTCATTGCAGGTAAAGCCCCCTTGAAGTATCAACTAATGGAGTAGAAACGATATTAGACAACTCACCCTCTTTCTTTTTTTTTTTATAAATAGGAAGAGGTTTCGGATCCCATTTGGATATTAAAATGATTACCATATATAACATAAAATTTCTCCGCCAATTCCTTCTAGTCGAGCCTCCCGGTCTGTCATTATACCTCGAGAAGTAGAAAGAATTACAATCCCTGTCCCACCTAAAATTCTAGGAATTTCTTGAGAGTAAGAATAGATTCGTAGACTGGGCCGACTGATCCGTTTTAAATTGAAAAAATTCCTATAGGGTCTTTTCCTATTCCTTCTATGTCGCAGGGTTACAACCAAAAAATATTTGTTTTTTTCTCGATGTTTTCTGACGTTTTCGATAAAACCTTCTCGGAAAAGTATTTTAACAATATTTTCGGTAATATTAGTAGATGCTATGCGAATAACTCTTTTTCTAGCCATATCAGCATTTCGTATAGAGGTTATTATCTCAGCAATAGTGTCTGTACCCATCATGAACTAAAATTATTGGTGTCTTGAAATTGGATATAATTAACATGTTTTTCTTTATTTTATTGGTTTTTTTATTGGTTTATGAATATGAATTTTTCAAGATATATGCCTACGAATTAATCTAGTTCTTAATCTATTTCTTTCAAATACCCCAAAGATATCACGATCTCATTTTATTTTATAATACCTCGGGAGCTAATGAAACTATTTTAGTAAAATGGAATTCTTTCAATTCCTCGGGGATTGCCCCAATAATTCGACTTCCTTTTGGATTTCCTTTTTGATCAATCACAACTGCAGCATTGTCATCATATCGTATTATCATACCGCTGTCACGTTTAAGTTCTTTACAGGTACGGACAATTACAGCTCTGACTACTTCTGATTTTTCTAGGCGCATTTTGGGGACTGCTTCTTTGATCACAGCAACAATAACGTCACCAATATAAGCATAGCGACGATTACTAGCTCCTATGATTCGAATACACATCAATTCTCGAGCCCCGCTGTTATCCGCTACATTTAAATGGGTCTGATGTTGAATCATATCAATTTTTTAGTCTATTCTTCCAATGCAAAGGATAAAGAAAATAAAAGAAATATTTTTTGTCCAAAAAAAGAAACCTGCGGTTTTGTTTCATCCCCGAGACTCATTTCTGTCGGTTCTACATTTTTATCCCGAAATAATTAATTGAGTTCGTATAGGCATTTTGGATGCTGCTAGTAAAATAGCTCTTCTGGCTCGATTTTCGGCTACTCCACCCATTTCATATAGTATTCGCCCCGGTTTAACAACAGCTACCCAATATTCAGGGGATCCTTTCCCCGAACCCATACGTGTTTCAGCAGGTCTTACTGTAACTGGTTTGTCTGGAAATACACGGACCCATATTTTTCCACCACGGCGTGCATTTCGTGTCATTGCTCGTCGACCTGCTTCGATTTGTCTAGATGTGATCCAAGCAGGTTCAAGTGCCTGAAGAGCGTATTTACCGAAACAAATATGATTACCTCGATAAGATCTTCCCTTCATTCTTCCTCTATGTTGTTTACGGAATCTAGTTCTTTTGGGGTTATAGTTGATGGTTGTTTCGGAATTCCATCTCTACTACAGAACTGGACGTGAGAGTTTCTTCTCATCCAGCTCCTCGCGAATAAAAGGATTCAAAATGGAATTTCAATTAATTTGAATAGATATTAGAACATTTTTATAAATAATTTTATAAATAATAGTTTTTTTTTTCTAACGTTCTAATAAATCTTTATTTTATTTTGTCCTTTATCCAAGTTTACCAATTCAAATTCAAAAAAAAAGAAAGTTTTCGCGGGCGAATATTTACTCTTGCAATCTCTATTTCAGTCGTAGCGCTTGTTCGTGACTTCTCAGAATAGATGAATTGATTTCCGGTTCATTTCGCCATCCCGACTAGTGAATCAGTAAGATTCATTTGTTCAATAAAATCTTTTGCAGTCACAGGTTCCATCGTTCCCACCGCTTCATATTTAATGGTTAGGTCAGAATTCTACAACGGAGCTCATAATCCAATTTATTCTTGAGTCAACCTTCTTAGTCTTTATTGGCTCGAAGCTCTTGATTTTTTTCTTCTATAAGAAGGATTCATTTAATATTTCATTATAGATGAATCAATTAGTATTGATGCTTTATTACACTGTCTTTTATGAGATGACTCATAGACCTTACATATTGGATTTCTATATCATTGATATTCTTTTTCTCTCTTTCTCTCATCCTTCCATTTATCCACACCTTTCTTCTGTATTTTGCTTTAAACTTAGAATTAAAGTTTATTCAAAAGAAACTTCAGTTGCTACATAGATATGACCGATTTATCATATCTTGACTGCTTCTTTAGATCCAGATAATACGAAGTGATGAGTTGGTTTTCATACTACCGGGCTGGTCTTTTTTTAATCCTAATCCTAACCCTAAAAAAAACCAACGAGTCACACACTAAGCATAGCAATTATATCAAAAGGTTCATCGAATTTTTATTCAACCCTATAGAATTAAGAATTAGTTTGATTGGCCAGAAAAAGAATGACCGAGTTTCCCTTTTTTTGTTCAATCAATCGATAGAAGGGAAAAACAATGAAAGTTTTTTTATTCCTTTCCCTTGTCTATAAAAATCCAAATTTTCATGCCGAATACGCCATAGATAGTCCTAATTGTATAGGAACAATAATCAATTTTAGCTCGAACGGTTTGTAGGGGAACTCTACCTTTTCTGATCCATTCGACACGTGCCATTTCGTTTCCGCCGATACGCCCTGAAATTTGTACTTGAATT